AGGGGGTGGCAAATTTGAATCTGCTGGGTCATTGTACATATGCATTTGAGTTAGGAATTCCTAATTCTCATTTCATTTCAAGCAAGAATAAAGAATCTTGAACTATCTATGTATTTCTGTATTAGAATATCGAACTAGGACTATATATGTATTACAATATACAATGTATTACAATATACAATACAAATAAAGAATTAAAAGAAATAAAAAAAGAGAAAATAAAAAAAGAAGGAGGATTTTCAATGCGAGATATAAAAACATATCTCTCAACGGCACCTGTGCTAACCACTCTATGGTTTGGGTCTTTAGCAGGTCTATTGATAGAAATTAATCGTTTATTTCCAGATGCCTTGTCATTCCCCTTTTTTTCATCCTTATTGAATTCTTGTATTGATCTGTGAAAAAATGAAGAAGATTTGAGATATAATTCTACGTAACATGGCTCCGATTTCGCTCCTTTTTTCTTTCCAAAAAAGAAAGAGAAAGAGTGTATCGAACCTCAGTCAAAATACAGTGAATCTACGATAGAATTTGGGGGAAAAGAAATGGAAATGTGGATCCAGTCCAGGCGCAGTTCCACAAAATTCTAACATACAAAGAAGAAAATACTGAAATTAGGATAGGAATAATTCCTAGTTAGAAAAAATTGTATTAATTAATTGTTACGATATTCTTAATATTCTTCTAATAATGAATATGACTCTTTTCTTTAGAGTTAGAATAATTAATATTCTAAGTAATTACTAGTAATTCTCTAGTAATTCTATTTTAGATTATTAGAATTCAAAAAAGAAAATATTTACAAATTCCATTTAGAGTTAAGAACTTTTATTAATAAATATAGATATAGAATCTAGATTCTTTTTTTTTTTTTTTTTTGTTCGGATCAAAAAGAAAATGAAGAGAGTTCTAAAGTGAAGTCGATCCAAAACGAAAAGGAGGTTCATGGCGAAGGGTAAAGATATTAGAATTCTAGTTATTTTGGAATGTACCTGTTGTGTTCGAAAGGGTATCAAAAAAGAATCGCCGGGGATTTCTAGATATATTACTCAAAAGAATCGACACAATACACCTAATCGACTAGAATTTAGAAAATTTTGTCGCTATTGTCAAAAATATACGATTCATGGGGAAATAAAGAAATAGATGGAACGGAATGTGTGTGTGATTTTTCCAAGTAGCGGGAAGAGTAAGAACTTTACATCTTAACATATATAATACATATAATACAAACCAAATCCTATTTTGGTCGGATCTTAAATGAATAAGAAAAAAATAGGATTTCTATTTTCTAGATTCTTTTATATAGTTTATATAAAAGGAATAAACAAACAAGGAATAAGCAAACCATGGATAAACCCAAACAACCTTTTCGTAAATCCAAGCGATCGTTTCGTAGGCGTTTACCCCCAATTGGATCGGGGGATCGGATCGATTATAGAAACATGAGTTTAATTAGTCGATTTCTTAGTGAACAAGGAAAAATCTTATCTAGACGGACGAATAGGTTGACCTTGAAACAACAACGATTAATTACTATTGCTATAAAACAAGCTCGTATTTTATCTTTGTTACCTTTTCGTAATAATGAGAAACAATTGGAGAGAGTGGAGTCGATCCCTAGAACTACTGGCCTTAGAACCAAAAATAAATAAATATACTCTTCAAAACTCCAATCGGAACTCAAGTTCATATTAATGTTTTGCTCGAAAAAAAACTAGAATCCAGATTTTATTCTTGTATTATAAAAAAGAAAAAGGAAAAATGGGGAAGAAATCTTTTTTCTTGAAAGATGTTCGTTTATTCCTACTACTCAAATTTTAATTTCTTTTTCTTCTATCTTCCCGGAGTCCATTCTCCGGGAAATCCTGTTTCAATCATTCTTGTTTCCTGTATAATAGATTCTATTACTTTTATTCCTTTATTTGATTTGTATTTTTTTCTTTTTGATTGATTATTTTATTTGAAATAATATCAAAACAATTCTTATTTGATAGGGATATTTGCGCAAGTATTTTACGATTCAGAAGCAATTGTCTCTTGTACAGATTGTGGATGAATAGGTTATAACTATAGAATAGTCTATCCTCACGAGTTACCGCATTTATCCGAGTGATCCACAAACGACGAAAATCTCTCTTTTTCCTGCTCCTATCTCGATGAGAGGAAACCAAAGCTCTCAGTCTTTGTTGAGTAGTTGTTCGAGTAAGTCTTGAATGAGCTCCTATAAAGGTTGATGCAAATAAACGAATCTTTTTTCGACGTCTTCGAGCTGTATATCCTCGTTTAACTCTGGTCATTGAATCAAATGAAACTTTCTTGAATAACTAATCGATTTCTCTTCTTTCAGTCATCCTTTTCCTCCGGTTGATTAATAACAAAACGGATTCTTCCGATATATAAAATAGAAATTCCAATGGCTTTTGCGACTATGACCTTCCCGACCACAATTTTTTCTTTCTTCAAGGTATCTCACCTGGAAATAATAAATTTTCTTCCTACTAAATAAAAAAGAATAGTGGGTTACCTCGTTTCTATGGCAACTTCTGAAACGGTGAGGTCCTCTCTATACACCGGAGCCTCTTTTTTCATTTCATCGAATTTTCTTGTGAACTTGTATAATTCACATTCTTTGGCTCTACCCATCCATTTTTCAATTCTAATTAGAAAGTAATAGTCCTTTTCACAAAAAAGCTATCCATATAGTGACGGCATTTCATTCTGAAAGTTGGCTAGGTAGCTGACCCTTTTAGTCCGTTTTTTAAAGAAAAGGAATAGGAGCATAACCTTTTTCCTCCGCTTAATAGATAACTATTTGTTACCAATGGAGAATTCCTTCTCATCTCAAACGGAATGATTGGATTTGCACCAATAGAAACCATAAATTCATAAAATAATTAGGTAGATGATAGATCTTCATTTTTAGATACTAGTTAATTAAATGTCCGTGTTCGACCCTATCTATCCTAATTCATTGGTACTGATCATTGATAATGGAAAAAATTTTTGCATTTCTTCAAACTCATGATCTGAACTGAACGAGTCGCACATACACCCTAGTACATGTTCCTCGACGCTGAGGACATCCTCGAAGAGCGGGAGATTTCGTGACATTTTTTATTGGCTGTCTTGCGTTTCTAATAAGTTGTTTAATGGTTGGCATGGCGTGTCTATAGAATCTCATTCTAGATAGAATAGGGCGGGTTTGGCTTAGATCCATCTTAACCTGATGGTTGATTATTATGAATGATTTCTATTCACACGGAAAATTCGAATTTTGAAAAGGAATTCATATAATTCATATATTTATTATATTTATATGGAATCCCCAGTATTTTCATTTTCGATGGCGACAAGATCAACGATGCCATGAGCTTGGGCTTCTGTTGCTGACATAAAAACATCCCTTTCCATATCTTCGGATATAACCCATAAGGGATTGCCCGTTCTTTGTACATAAACTTTTGTGAGAGTTTCGCGAAGCTTCAATAATTCTTCTGCTTCCAGGATAAATTCCCCTGCTTGTGCCTCGTAAAAAGAACTAGCAGGTTGGTGAATCATAACCCTGATGATATTGATATAACATCATGAACGGTTCTTCTATCTATATATCGCACGATTGAGTTAAAGTAAGGGGGAATAAAAATAACAATAAAAAATAGAATTAAACAACCGTACGGGCATCTTTTGTACATTGCATACGGCTCTGCAATGGAATTTCTTTTTTCGAACTTCTATAGAAAAGAATAAATAGAACCTATCCGACCCAAATCGTTAAATGATCCATTTACCACCCTTCCTTTCGTAGTAGTTAAAAAGATACTATGATGGTTCTGTTGCTTTCTAGATTTATATCTTCTGTGGTTTAGCAATCCCAAAGTTTCTTTTTGATATGATCCAAGAAGGAGAAAATGATTTTTCCATTTTTTTACTCTTTCTCTCATAACATAAAAAGAAGAAAGAGACTTCTGGTGTGGAAGAATAATGGTTTGTGACGCTGAAATTGACTCTTGCTTGACACATAAAATCAAATTGGGAATAACCCTTCTTTCATACTACTATCTCGATACAAAATCTCATGTTAGAAAAAAAACAATAATGGTTTGTTCATATCGAACTCAAAGTGCCATGCTATTATTACTTATTCTTTATTTGATTTATATTCGATACAGCGAAGGCATAGTATTCTTTTTCTTTTCTCTCAAATACAAATAAAAAACTCATTGGCGCCAAGCGTGAGGGAATGCTAGACGTTTGGTAATTTCTCCTCCGACCAGAATGAAAGATCCCATTGAAGCGGCTAATCCCATACATATTGTATGTACATCCGGTGACACAAATTGCATAGTATCATAAATGGCTATTCCTGGTATTACCCATCCGCCTGGAGAATTTATAAATAAATAAAGATCCCTAGTATCATCTTCTATGCTGAGATATACCATGAGACCAACAAGTTGATTTGAGATCTCGCTATCAACCTCTTGGCCTAAAAAAAGTAATCTTTCTCGATGAAGTCGGTTGATTAGGGCAAAATTGTATCCCTGAGGAACCGTACGTGCACCTTTGGATGCATACGGTTCGAAAGAATTGCGAAAAAAAGATCAATGTGTTGATTCCAATCCTATTTCTTTTTTTTTTTTAACATGAGGTTTTGCCCTCCTTCCCTATATTTTAGAATGTAGAAAATAAAAAAGAATTTTATGAATTTATTTAACTAACTTCTCATTGATGTATTGTTTCATCGAAATTCCAATTTCGATGTAATTTTCTTGTTCCTGAATGGGCCCTTTCAATTCTTTTAGGTTCTTGTTCTACTCCGGGGGAAAATTTGCCCGAATTCCATTTGCACATATAGGTCAAATGATTCCAGTACCACTTCTTTTTCTTTTCAATTGTTTCATATCTTTCCCCAAAATATTTGATGTATTCATCATACTACTCCATTGGTAGGCATTTTGAGATTATACCTATGGTAAGTCTAATAATAGTCTATGATA